TAATAACTCCTTTAGATTCTATCCCAATCCTCACAGGTTATTCATGCAATTGTCAAGCAAAATGGGAGGGGAAGCCCACGGAGCGGTAGTCGACCTATTTCACTTTGACTCTTTTCAGAGCGAAAAAAAGACTGCAGTGATTGAGGATGTTCAGCTGTTGGGGAATCGAGCTAAACAGTAGAAGCTCAATTAGAAAGCGAAGTGGAATAAAGCATGTTGGCAAGACTTCGACTGAGCTTAGCCACAGACGATTAAGCAGTTTTTCCGACATTGGGTAAAGCCATCGACCCTGCTACTATTCCTGAAGCAAGAAAAGAATCAGATCCCTCTGAGATGCCAGGATTTCAAGGAGCGGAAGTATAACCAGAAGCGTCAGACTGACTTGCCCCAACAACGGGGGATTCTTCTTTCCTGCACTTGAATCAATCATGCTCTATTTTCGGGGTTTCTGACGTGCGGGGAGTGTGTCTTGCCTAAGAGAGTGAGTCATGGGATGGCTAACGATCGAGCTATGCCCGAGCTAAGCCTTTGAAGCCTAAGAGCTCTTCCCTTTCTTCTCCTTCTGTCTAGCCTAGGCCTCTTGCATATAACAGTCCAATCCAACTCCCTAGCTAGGGAAGGCTGCCTCCCCGAATCGAATCTAACGAGCTGACCTTCCTTTGCTTTCAGTTTCCCTTGCTGTTGACTTGTTTTTCTCAACCGTAGAGGACGAAGTAGGGGAGCTTAAAAATAAGTAAGGCGCGAAAGGGCTTTAGAGGTGAGCCTTTAGGCGAAGGGGCTGTTAGAAGGGGCTCTCCTAATCCAATACCTTGCAATACTGAATGTTCATTAGGAATTCATTATTCGCATAGAATTTCGCTCAAAGCATTAGCCAACAACTGGCTAGCTAGAAAAGTCTAACTTGTAATCCAGAAACAGAAAAGCAAATGAAAAAGCTAGACCATATCTTCCACCATACCCGAACTAACCAATAGCTGATTTGTTGGCTTTAAAGGTTGCAGACTAAGAGGTTGGCGTTATCTCCTCGGTTGCAGCAGACGGACAAGTGGGATAAGCAAGTGAATACCGGTCCCGAAAGCTCGAAAAAGCGGGATAACTTTCCATCTCTCCGTGTCTGGTAATAGGCATAGGCACTTCTTTCTGGTTAGCACGAACGGGAATAGAGTCAGATTCATTTTCTTCGGACGCAGAAGCAGGCATTCAATACATATACCAAATTCCCACTTGAACTCTTTATTTAGGGGGTTAACCGAGCCGAGGGTGATAGAATAAGCTGTATAACCCTTCTCAAGAAATAGGCAGGCAGACTCAATCCCTTGATTCCTAGGCTAGGATTAGGCGATATCTCTTTTTCGGGTAAGGGAATCGGGTAGCGGATTTGCATTCCTTGACTCTGCAACTATTGACTCAGCTGTTGTTGGTGTTTATGAGGTGGCAGCTTCTGCTTTTGTTGGGGGATACCAATAACTACAGATCTCAATGACGCTTATCAGAGGACGAGAAAAAGAAGAAGCTTTCCCTCATCCGTAGCCAATCCCTAGCCTCAGACAAGAAAATCAATAATCAATCCCCAGCCCAATCTGCATCTGTATAGGCCAACAGCGTTTATAGGGAAATCAATCATGAAACTGGATTGGATCAACGGGTAGCTTTCCTTTCTGCTTCTCAAGCAACTAACTTTTCTGAAACCTTGGGTTGATATCAAGATGAGGAATGTCTCCTTTTCTATCGATTACTATGCCGAGTAAACATCTCTTTTCTTCTTCAAAGGGGAAGTACTCGAAAAAGGAAGTAGAGATTTAGGTTGCACATTCATGTACAGAATAAACTGCTGGTGATGAAGAAGACTCCTCGGGAAGAGAAAGATCCTTAATTAAACCCGCGGGAAAGCCCATCACCAGAGGAAAGCGATCGGGCGTAAGAGGTGAGACTAGAAGGAGAGAACTAACTATGGGATGTCAGCTTATAGCATGTCACCAGTTGACTTGCTTATTCGCTTTATACGAGAGGCGAACAGAGAAGTTAGGAAGAACGGCTTTCTCTTCTCAACGCCTAATTTTTATTTGATGAATTAATTGAGTCACGGTCATCCAATGCTTTAGGAAATACCAATCACTTGCTTAGCCCCGAAGCAGCAACTTCACTTTTAGCACTGCTTCCGGTTGCTAGCCTGCAAGCTACCTATCCTTTTACCGGCCTTGGGGTTTAAGGAACTGTATCTATCGGTCCCACCTCAACAGGAAGATAATTAGGTAGCTCAGCATAACGCGAAGTAGCCTTACGAGATTGCTCGGGATTGCTTATTTTATACATACGCTATTTTTGTTCGGGTGCAAGTTGCGAGGCTAGAAACTTGCCTATCAACTGATGCCGCGGTCGCTTCGTCATACCTTGCGTGAAGGAAATAAATGTGCTTATTTCCTAATTAACAAGTTAGGGTGATGCAAGTAGGACATCCGCAAGCAAGATAAGCTTCAGCTGGCATAAACCCTTTTTTCTCGTCCTCTGAGACTGTAGGTGAAAGAACCTAACTTTCTCTTCCACCTTTCCCACTTCTCTTTCTAACGAATAACCTTGATTCGGAGCTTGGGAATCTCTTCTCTCGAACCAAATCCAATACGTAATTCCCTTCTGAAGACTCAATCCCGGGGTTAAACAAAAGTGCTATGTCGTGCAAAGGAACTACCCAATTGGCAGAGCCTACCATCGGCTCAAGCATTCAATGTCAGATTCTTCGATTCGGAGTTTGATTCACTAGACGCTTTGGGGTTTGTCTTTCTTGGATATAGGCGCTTTGCCCTTCTTTCCTTCTTTGCTTATGGATTCGGATAATTCTTAAGGTATTCCCCTATCTCAGATAATACATCAATTAAGAAATAATCGTTAGAAAAGACTGAGACTGAGCTTGGCTCACCCAACTAATCTGTAACCCTGTTCTTGCGCTTCAGCAACATCCGTTTAACCTTTTCCCGAGCCTAAGATGAGAGGGGTTGCCTTAAACAAACTCAAAAGCGAGGAGAATCAAATAAATGGGTATGGCGAATGAGCGTATATGTCATAGGTTCTTGCAGCGTCGAGCTAACTTCCTAACCTTCATAAAGAATTTTTCCACTAATTCCGTCTATTGGTCCTGTACTATGGGTGGATAGAGACTCTGAGTCAAGACCAGTGACAGCTACTATTGTCCCTACAAATCCCGCCAATGGGCAACTCTCCAGGATTTAATAAGGCTGCTCCATCAACATTCAATTTGACCACGGACATGAAAATATCTGTCTCGCCTGCGAATCCGTCGAGACTATAATTAATAATTAATTGCAAACTTTCATTCCCAAATCGTCGTGAGAGGCTGAGGCCTCTAGGAATCATCTGCAAAAATGGGAACGAGTTTGTAAGCCGAAAACAAAAGGAGGGTTGGGCTTGAGAAGTGCCCGAGATTTTTATATTACTATGCTGTCCAAGGCGGGATGGAAGCTACATGAGCGTAATGATGCTCTCTGGAGTGATGCGCAACAAGTACTTAAACAGGGATGAGAACTTCCTTGCATGCACTCATAAAGGGGGAGGCTCTGCGATCTGGAGAGGTTTGCTTAAAACGAGACCTGGACTGCAAAAGGGTATTTAATGGCATATAGGAAATGGAGAGATAGCTCGTTTTTGGGCTTCTTGTTGGGTGGGAAAGAAAGCATTGGCACAAGCAGTAACTTCGGAGCTTCGCTCACAGGATAGAGAATTGAAGGTAGCTCAATTCCTCGATAGAAATGGGGATTGGAAGTCAAGTCAGTATTTAGATATAGCTGAGATAGATAAGATTAAAGCTGTCCCATTCCCTTTGATGGGCGGTATTGAGGATAGCTTTTATTGGGGGGGCACGCCCAATGAAATGAGAATGAGGAAGGGATTCACTACTGAAAATGCCTGTAGTCTGTGTTTACAGGAAGTGGAGTCTATTAATCACATTTATGGTCGATTCCCCATTGCTATGGAAACTTGGAGGAGAGTGAGGAATCTGCGGTCAAATAGCTCATTCTTTCAGGAACCATTCAAGCAAGGCAAGGATTGGCTTAAAAGAAATTGTTTAAAACCTCATCCACCTCAAAAGCTCTAAAAGCACACTCATAAGATTCCTCAGAGGCCTCCACATAAGGGGTAGCACAGGTGTGGGCAACTATCATGTCCTTCTGCCCTTTTACCATCACTAACTTTTCGGGAGTCCTGAATTTAACCCTCTGATGTAGAGAGGAGGGAACTGCCCCAGCCATGTGGATCCATGGTCTCCCAAGTAAGCACGAGTATGAAGGATCAATATCTAGCACTTGAAACATCAGATTAAACGGAACCGATCCTATCTCAAGAGGAATCTCAATTTCACCAATAACACCCCTTTTGGTTCCATCAAAGGCCCGGACGATCATGTGGTTTGTCCGAATGTAAGTCTGCTCCACAGGAAGAGCTCTCAAGGTATTTAGGGGCATAATGTTCAAGTTATCTATTAGCACTCCTCCCATCCCCATGTCTTTGCACTTCACTGCAATGTTTTCGGCTAAATGATCTATAGGTCATTAACTGAGATGCTTTGTGGCACATATGCTTGGCTCAAAACTTTCATCAGTGCATTCCTATGGGCCTCGGAATTCAGGAGCAAACTTAAGATAGAAATCCTAGCCGGGATCTTGTTCAGGGCGTCAATCACACTATATTCACAGTACTTAATAATTTTCAGGAACTCCCCTGCCTCCAAATCTGAAACTGGTTTGGCCACTACTGCTTTATTCTGAGTGCCTGATGTCTGATGACCCTTCTCCCCAACTGTCTCTACCGGTGTATCGGTCTTCTCAAGTGTAGCACGACTCATTTCTGGCGAGTATATTCTTCCACTACGGATCATCCCTCCAACCCCCGTCACGTTTGCTGAACTTCCTTCCCCTTGTGATGTCGAATAACTGCACTCATATTTCCAGGGTACTTGACGGCTATCTTTTTTATAAGGGAAGGGGTGTCACAACTAAAGATGCCGCAGATGACTGTTGCAGGTGTGGTGGGAGTACTGTTGGTGGTTTGGGAACGAATGGATGATCTTGCTCTTTGATAACCACACTTGCTTCACTTTCTGATTTCTCAATATAAAACTCGATCTGGTGCTCATCCATCAATCTCTGCACCTTCTCTACAAACTTTGATCACTGACTTTACTGGTCAATGAAAGTGGGATCAGTTTCACTCTTCGAAGGAGCAAGCAAGGAATTCTTGGTTTTAGAAGCCCCACCCAACGCACTAAAGGATCCCCCATTCTGAATATTGGTCCGACCATACGGACCTGATCTCACACTAGGCCCACTATAATTATGGCTTACCTCCATCTTACCCACCCCTTTATTAGAACCTGATTTCTTTCCCTTCACCATTTCCTAAGGCATTAAGCCTTGATTTCTCCGTGATATTCACATGTGCCTCCTTATTTTTCTCCTTCTCAATAAAAGTCTCCTGCCTCACTTTAGAGTTCTCCTGTTCTCACAAAAGCTTTCCTTCATGTTGAAGTAGATTTAACCAACTCTGGGTCTTTCAATATGGCAAACCTATTGCTATCCCCTTTATTTCGGCTTGGATGATTATCCTTTCCATTCCCAGCGCTGACCCGCCGACCCCGCCGCTGAACAAGCAGAAATGGGTCCGAAGGACTCGGAATTTCCAGAATTCACAGAGGAACTCACCGTCGCCTGCGAAGGTGATCCTGTTGATGCAATATTCATACGCTCTTAGCTTGGTTCCCGTGCCTGCCATAACATATTAGAGTTATGATGCACTCTTTCTATCATCCCAAGGTTCGTTCCTATAGCAATGATCTATTGCATTCCCCTAAGTTGTTAAACTCTTTAAGGCTTCCTGGAGTTACGGATCACGAACTAAATCTTCAGATCGGAGTTGTTGTGATGCTCTTGCGAAATGTTAATCAGTCGGCTGGTCTGTGCAAGGGGATGGTCTATCTATGCTAGCCAGGCACCAAAGGTCCTCATCGACTTAGTATTCAGCTTCTTCTCCTATCGCTAACGACTCTTCTCGCCTATCTAAAAGTGAATAGGATTCTCTTTCGAGTTATTCGTATCGATTTCTTTTCATCTATTGAATTCCTGTGATACGGCTAGCGGGCAATCCACCCATGGCAACTCCTCTCCAGAGAAGAGTGGCAAAGTTCTCTACTCCGACAGCTAAGAAAGTCAAAGGCTTCTACCAGAATCGCTTAACCAACCAATGGCTCGAGCAAGTAAAGCAGAGAATGGAAGACCGACTCAAAGGTAAGTCAGTTCAGAGATTGAGTTGATAGAAGAAAGACCGTATTTTTCGTTACTTTGCCTTTTTCCCTAACAAATGGAAAAAGAAATATGAGAAGTTGCATTTCATATAGATGATGCAAAACCTTACTTTTTTAACGATTGAGAACAGAAAGAGAATCAAACTAACGGGGCAGAAAAGGGGGGAAAACAATCTGTTGAATGCAAATCTGGTAGCTCAACTGGGACTTCATTTGAAACTACTTCTGGTGTCTTTTCGCTAATTGGATCAGCTGCTTTAACAGGTTTCTGGACCCATTGCTTTTCTGCAACTTTTTGAGTGCAGTCTTGGTGCCCAAATATTTAGCATTTGGGGCATCTTGGTGGCCTCCATGGAATTTCAACTCCAATCTTGGCAACAGAGCCATCTTTAAGTTCAACTTCAAGAAACTCAGGGATATCATCGTTAAAATTGACCTCCACACATACTTTTGCAGCATGAAGTTTCTGTTTAAGAGCAGTGGCACGATCCATATAAAGAGGGATTACCACCAACCCACTTGCTATGAAACTCAAACCCTTCTTTGTCTGCAACTCAAGAGGGACACTCGAAAGCTTTACCCAAATAAATAGGAAATTTTGAGAGATCAAGCTCTAGCTTAGTGACTCCGTATTCCCATTTGCGAATGACAACCGGACGATTCAATACGTGCCATGGTCCGGATTCCAAAATCCATTGCCTAGTGCTCTCCGATGTCAATTGGATAATGAAGAGATCCTCATCTGAAGATGTGATTCGCACAGGACCATCACGCCCCCAAATATTGTTGAGAACTCGTTGCATCTGACTAAGATTTGGGATTTTACCCATAAAATGAAGAGCAATGCAAGTCTGCCATTCCCGATTGACCTCATCGTAGACATCCTCAGGCGCTCGCCTAATCTGTTTTTCCTTCCCTCCTTCCCCTTCGCCTTTCGGCTCACCTTCTTCGTCCCCAAAGCTCCGCTTCAAGACTGCCCGTAGTACCAATGTTCAGTAGAAAACCAGCAACTCAATCCCCTCTCTCATCACGGATCAGACCACCAGCTGAAGCATGACCATCTTTATGTCTCCTAGAACCATCAGTATTAAGCAAAAGTATACCGCTAGGAGGAGGCTTCCAGCAGATCAACCCCAGTTGACGGAATACGCCATCGGCATCGAAAAGCTTCATAAGACTCTCTCGCTAAGCCAACTGCATATTTAAAAATTACTTCCACACAAGGGCGGGAGTTGTTAAAAACAAGTGCATTCCGAGCTTTCCATATGGCCCCATAATATTAATGGAAATAGAGATTCCCAAGTCAAAGAAGAATGAACCTGTTTAGAGTGAGTAGAATACTTATGCAACCATTATTGGAAGGTCTCACAAGTCACCACTTCAACCCCAAACCTCCGGAAAACACTACTCCATAACCCAACAACAAAGGGGCACTGACAGAAAATATGATCTCTAGATTCTATACCGTCCTCACAGAGCTGGCACACTGGATTCAATTGAATTCCTTTCCGGCAAAGGACTGAATTTGTATTCAAACAATTAAAAAAGAGGAGCCAGATAAAGAATCTCACCCTTTCAGGCACCGGAAGCTTCCACATCCAAGAGCATTTACCAGTCCACGCATCCGCCTCAAACTGATTCGTCTCATATCAAACCTTGCCCAGAGTCAGACAACAAAACAAAAACAAGGAAACAACAGCATATTCCGCTATTAAAGCAGTGTTTAAGAGGTCATGGAAGAGGGATGCCTTCTAGAGATAGCGAGGGAGTTGGATGAGAAGCCTTACGTTGATATCGATTCGCCAAGCACTTGACTTTCATACTTAGTTGCATTCCTTTACCCAATCGATCTGGTGACATAGCCTCTAACTCTCTCATGAAAGTTGAGAGAAGAGAGATGCCCTATATAGATAGCGAGTTGGTATATTGCTTTCCCTTCTTACTGATATTCCATACCCGAAATCTAAATCAGTAATGGAAAGCCTTTAGTCCGCCCGTTAGTTTATGGGTGGGGTTTTAGGTGAGGCTGAATCAGATTCCGTAGCTGATACAACTGATGTTGCTTCATCGCAGAGCCGTCTCAATGAAAGAACTCACGATAACACATGTAAAAGCAAAAGCATCAGGAAAAAACCACATTAATCAGTTCTTTGTACCAATCCTTTCCCATACATACGCCTTTAGAGTTGCATAATTCCGGTTAAGTAGCTAAAAGACTGGCTTCAGAGCACAGCATCCGCTCAAATATGGGATATTAAATGGAGGCTCTTCGGTTGGCTTCTTCTGTATTCCAGAAAGTCGAGCTAGAGCTCTTCTCTTCCTATTATAAATATTTCCAAAGCTACTGTGACTCCAAGACTGTAATGCTGCTGCCACATGATGGAGATTAGACAGAAGGCATTCTAGGTCTCTTCCCCAATACCATTGATGTCCAATAGCTTTGATAGTAATGGCTAGGTAGGGGCATCGACATTATATACGATGACTCTGGTGATCCGATCAGGCATAGTTGGCATTACCGACCGTGGATAAGCTCCTGCTGGGAACTCTCCGAAATGGCACATCACCAACAATCTTGTATTTGGCAGAATTGAAGACTTGTACTGGAAATCCAATACTGAATTCCCTTCTGAAGAAAGAAATTCCCACCTACGCCTAAGGCAAGAATGGAAGCGCTCCCGTAACAGATTCCTTAGTTGGTGAAGGGCTTAAAGGTACTAGCTCTTCTGTTGACTTTGCTAGAGGTGATCCCATAGTCGAACTAGCTAACGATGCGAAGCGAAGATGCTCCCCAAGTCGCTACAACCTCTAAGCGCAATTCACGATGATGATTGATTCCCTGAAAAGCAAATGAAAAAGCTTAAGCACCTTATTTGAAGGCTCTGGCAAGACCTGATGAAACTCATTCTTAAGGAAGAGAAGAGGAAATTGAAGAAACATCAAATGGCAGTTTATGCATTTTGTTACATGAGCAAGAATTACATAAACTGTTGGAAACTTTATTTGAACAAGGCAATGACTGAAGCAAAGAACTAAGAACTTTAGAGGAAGGATGGCCTAGACGTTGATGCCAAACATTTGAGGTTGTTTTGGTGCCAACATAGGCAAGAGAGTTGCTGCGTATGATAGGCTTTGTGGATCTGAGCTCATATACTCCATCTTTACTCTAGTCGTGTGCTAGTGCCTCCCTGGAAATCAAGTCCTTTACAAGAAAGGAGTATGGAAAAAATTCAACAGAGGCTTGATTAGTTCGACAAAATTTTGATATGGAACACAAATTTCTGTCTGCTTTTGGAACACATAAAACATCATTTAATTTAAAGGATGAATCTTTGAAGGGAATAGAAGTATAACCAGTGTGTGTAATGGACAAGCCTCGGCCATCACCAATCAGCAGCTCATCTGGTCCAGTGTATTTTTCAGGATTCTCAATGTTTCTCAGATCAGCAGTAACATGATGGGATGCTCCTGAGTCCAACAGCCAGTTATTTTGAGGTTTGGAGCTTGTGATTGCTGCGTGAGCAGAGGGCTGACCTTGATACTTAGGTCGCAGCTGGAAGCAATTTTTGGCAATATGCCCTGGTTTGTCACAGTACTGACAAACTGGCCTAGAAGAAAAATTGGACCTTTTCTGCATGTGATGGTTAAAACCATTAGTATTCCGATTGGAAGAGTAGGATCTTTGAACTTGTCTTGTTGGTTGAAATTTTTGAGCCACATGTGCAGTGTGCACTGCAATTTCAGTTGAGTTTTGCCGTTGAAGAAAGGCTTCATACTCAGTCATTTTATCCAGCAGCTCCTCAAAAGATATTTGACTCTCACGAGCCCTGATGCCAGCTGCAATCTCTTTGAACTCGGGGCCAATGCCATTGAGTATATGTATCACTAAATCATCCTCTTGGACAGGTGAGTTGATGAGAGCCAACTCATCTGCAGTTTTCCGAATAGACTGGAAATAATCTTGCACCGATTTGGAGCCTTTAGGTTGGAGAAGCCTCTCTCGCAACTGCATCATGCGAGACCTGGACCGATTCGCATACATGTTTTTGATTTTGTCCCATGCACTCTTCGAAGATGTGCAAGCAGCAAAGAAGGGAACTACAGTCTCTGTAGCCGAGGCTATGATGCCATGTAATAGTAATTGATCCTGTTGGATCCAGTGATCATATGCTGGATTGGGAAGAAGAATATTAACATTATCAGTGGATGGAATTTGGGATGGAGGACAGACCTTTGTTCCATCGATGTAGCCTGTAAGGCGATGACCAGTTAACAGAGAGGTGAACTGCGCTCTCCAGGATGGGAAATTCTGCGGACTCAACTTGATAGGAAGCTGCGCTGCAGCATTGATGGTGATGAGTGAGTTGCGGATCTATTTCATAAATATCGTATATAGAGTAATCTCTTCAGATGAATGCAATTGTTTCTACTTTTCAACTCGATGAGTAATCCGTAGGGGAATGCGCGTAGCTAAGAACGGGCTGACTTCAGGTCATCGTCTTGCTGAGTCGGACTTACTCTGTCTGGTAAATGGGTAAGGAAGAGATAGCTCCTAAAACCCCCTCGGGTAACCCCCTAAAGAGTGAAACCTATAAAGCAGCATCAACACCAACAACAGGAGCAATTGCAGCTTACTCTCTTCTTAGCCGTTGAGTCAGAAGCTCTATCCCTATTTCAACCTTTGGGGAAGTCAAAGCTGGTTGTTCACTGGATGCCATTGATGATAGGTTTTCTCATTCCCCTTCATGATAGATAGATCTACGAGCTAGAGTTCCTGCTGCTAAGACAGCTGGAGATTATGCCCGGGTTGAGGAAATAGGCGAACTAGTAGCATAGCAGCTCACAGACACTACGAATTCTTCTTCACCTCTAGTCGAACTAGCTAAGGATGCGAAGATGCTTTCTTTAGAAGGAGCGGAAGTGCGAATTCTAATTTCATAGAGTTCTTGCTGAAATATCTTATTTAAGGTATCGTCGCACTGGCATAACTCGTACTCATTCTTTAAAGACTGTAACTTCTCCTTTGACCTTAAAAAGAAGATGAATGAAATCAAAAAAGAGGAAGCGGTTCGACTAGAAGTATGGAGTTGATATGAATGTGGCTAGTCACTCTTGGCCAACTCCCTCCGGTCGAGTGGAACAAAGGCTCCCGATAAGAAATCTATATGACCTTCCCGAAGTTCAGTGATGCTGCTTAGTAAGGAATGGAATCTAAAGTTTTCCAATGAAAGAAAGTAGTTCACTTGAAAGAAAGGGCTACGGACTGGAATAGGCTTTCCCTCGGGTTTCATTCTACTCTGCCTGCAGCAGACTTAGCTCGTCCTATTGCTGAAATATCTCGCCTGCCTGCTTTTGCAGCAACATCCGTTTGACGTTAACCCGTCTTTTTAGCTTGCAAGTCGATTTATTAACGCACACGATCGATTGGGTAAAGGACGGGTTTTCCTGTTGACGACTAATCTGCTTTTATGGTTGATGACGTGGGGTGAAAGCGCTCGACTAAAAGGAGAGGGGCTGATGAGAAGGTGCTTTCTTCTTGTTTACGACACGATCTCTCTATCCCTTCCTGCCTCTTCGGTAATAGGCAGCACTTCTGTTTAGCCTTTCCCTTAGGAGGGACAGCGAGCGTGACCCCGTGTGCCGACGACATAGGAACAAAAGCCAATTTCCTGCTAGGTAGCGGGGAGGATTGAAGTCCAGAGAAAGTAAACGAATCTGATGAGAAGTCAAACATTAAAGGTTTTAGCGATGGCGGTTGTCTTTCATTTCCTTCTTGCCAACTCTTCTCCTATCGGTTCAGCTTCATTCGTCCTGTTCGCTGCCTATCTCTTAAGGGATGGCCTACGGGCCTCTTTTTCTAGTTCTCCTTTTGATTCAACTTTAGTCTATTGAGCTACTGATTCTTCTGTCTAGTCAGTCTACCCTACGAGCTACGAGCTAACTTCCTAATCTTCTCTCCCTTGAGATTCTGATACCTCTCGATCATTTCCTGATTCTTGTGCAATGTAAGCAATCGATTCTCTCTCCGCCTTTTCCTCTCCTGTTGCTCTTTCCTTGTCTGATAAGTCGCTTTCGTGTCCGAGCGTGATTAGAACGAGGAATCTGCTTCTAGCTCTTCAGACGAGTTAGTTGGTCGGTCAAGACGGGGACCTTCCAAAACCTCCTTTCCTACATTGGGGTTTAGATCAGACTACTCTAATTACGGAAATAGTAGTCTGTTCAATAGAACGTAGTATTTCAATCAATAGATTCCTTTGAAGGTGCAATCCCTATTTATCCACTCCTACATTCAGTAATATCAGCTCCGACTCACAGTGATCCGAGTAAGACTTGTTGCTAACTCCCTACGTTGCAGCTAGCCCGCTTCCCATCTCTTTTGCTTTCCGAGGAGGCCCGCTCAGGAATAGATTGAATGGCAGTCTTGAAATAATAGATCTTATAGAAGAAGCAACCATAGAAGAATTACCATGTTCTGCGGCGGTATCTGATGAAGCACTATGAGGTGCGGTAGCTAAAGATGGAACCACAACAGTGGATGCCGCAGGAAAATCTTGAGATGAACTTACCGGTGGTTGTACAGAGACATTTGGTGCTGGCAATTGCGGTGCCTGCTGCATTGATGATTGAAGTTGGACAAGACTCGGAGAAAGAGACAAAAGGGATGAGTCTCTAGAACGAAGATCAGATGCAACAGAAACAGAGGGAAACGGAAACTCCTTCTCCACAAACACCACATGGCGAGAAGTGTAAAATTTATTGGCAGTAAAGTCAAAACATTTATAGGCACTTTGTTGATCACTATACCCAACAAAGATACATGGTTTGGACCGAAAGTCAAGTTTGTTTTTAGAATAAGGTCGAAGCCATGGATAACATAAACAACCGAAAACTCTAAGTTTAGAATAATTCGGATCCCGCAAAAGTTGAAAGGGAGAGTGATTATTTAAGACAGGAGTGGGTAACCTGTTGATTAAGTAAACGGCAGTTTGAAAGGCCAAGGTCCAAAACTTTGAAGGCAGTTTAGCATGATAGAGCAAGGCGACCATTTTCTGTGCTTTTCCCTATCTTACTAATAATAAGAAAGGCGACCACTTAGTAAACAGGAAGGGGCGTAGCTGCTCGCAACAAGCATAGTTCGGATGGTTAGGGGAGAGGGGGAAAAGAGAGCCTTGATAGCTAGAATGGACAGGGGGCATGGTAAGCAACAAGCTACCTTTTCTCTTACGGAGGAAGATGATGATGAGGATTTACTTTACTCACTGATGAAGACGCATGAGTCAATCTCGGTGCCTGGTGGTCTCCCCGCTTGGAACTCACTCTGAGAATCTCGGACTTCCCGTAGTGCCTCAACCCACTGGTATTCACCCTGAGTTAGCTTAGTACCCATCTCGATCTCGTGCCTTCTTCCCTTAAGGTCTTCCCTCAATGCGCCCCTGCGCGTCTCATCTAGTAGGAAGTAGTCTTGGCATTGATCCCACCATTTACCACAAGCATACTTCTATATGAGCGTTTCCTTTCCTCAGCCTCTCTCGAAACGTCATTTTGTCCTTCTTTAGAGGCCACAGCCTCTTCCTTCTCACCCTCCATAGTCCCCATATCAACATCTTTGGCCGCTCTTACCATATAATCATCATCAGTCTGCTGATCCCTAGAATCAGTAGCCCTTTTTCTTGCTTCTTTCGAGTAGGTCATGCTCCTGCCCCGATCTTTCACGCAGAGAATAGAATTTTCCATCATTCTTGAGAACGAATTAACTTTACCTTACCAGTTGACAGATGCTGACAACGAGCCGATGAATATCAACTCAGAGATCGGAAATCCAACAACTATCTAAAGGAGCCGATTCGCTTTCATCACGATGTCTTATTGTTAGTTGTTCTTAATGAGATAAGGTGCTAGCCAAGGGGAAATACATATTATAAATAGGCTTGGACAAAGTCTATGAGGTAAGGTCCTATTGGCACCTGTCACCTCGTCAATACTTCGATGCTGCGCTTACATCTTCTTCGCTACTTTGCTCTGCTCCTTTAGTACTGTTCGCTGCTATTAAACATTGCTCCGGACCTTTACTAGTCGTCCCTTACTTACGCGTAAGGTAGCACGAGGGTGGTTGGTACATGATTGCCCGCCCGGATGCGTGACAAGAGTGGCCCAAGAGAGGATACTATGTTAGTAGTCTTTCTATTTTTCCTTTGAGTTGCAAGATTGCTATTCATAGACTTCCTTCTTAATGTAGGTCTTTCAGCGCCTCCAGAAGTGGATAGTGCTATTCCTTTAGAATAGAGAAGGATGAACAGCAAGAAAGCCACCCAATGTTGAGCAGCCTTTTGGTCACCGCTCCAGAGCCATACCAGCCCGAACAGCCAGACGAGGCTAGGCTCATTCAATGGAAAAAATCTCGTATAATAAAGTAATGTTTAAGAAATGCTAGAAGGAGCTAAATTAATTGGCGCAGGAGCAGCTTCTCTTTATACGTCAATTTATTCTTCAATAGCTCAAACCATTACAGATGAATTAGCGGAATATGATAGATAAGTTCTATCTCATATAGCTGACAAAGTTCATTATTACTTTTTCACTCTATGAGATCATTCAAAATATTAAACTTTCTATCTCACCTAGGGGCAAAACCTTAACAAGGCAATTTCACTCTACGATGTCATGTCGAATGTAATTTTTTCTATCTCATATAGCGGCAAAAGTCTTCATTTTTGTCCATTTTTAATTCTTTTTGTTACCGGAAATGTAAAAGTAAGCAAAAATACGGGGTTTTTAAAAAGTTTGACACTCAATCTCCAATTTCAGTAAGTAAATTGACTCTTATGCCATTTTTACGGTGTTTTATCAAAGTTCACGACTCTAGCTGGTAGAAATCCCTTCCTATTTATTGGTTAGGGAATGGAGTATTTGATTAGGAGTATCCTAGCCCCAAAGCACTAACACCTCTTTCCCATAGGAAGAGAAGCGGGTTCATAAGAGCAAGTCAAGGAAAGGACCAACTTCGGAATGACCTGCCCGAAGTAGCTTAGGAGGTTGGTTTTGGGTTACTTCTGAAAAGGATAGGTTGCTCTTCCTCGGCGGCTTCTCTTTTCCCTGATAGCGGTCTTGTTCAAGTTCTAGGGCCATAGTCCCGATATCCTTCCCTTCTTAGTTCGGATTCGCTTTCTAATCTCTAGCTGATGAGTCTACATTAAGTGCTGCCAAAGCTTAGGTTCAAGTCGTTGGTGCGTCCACTGTGGTGATGCTTTCCCTTCAAGGCGATAGAATACCTATTTTCATAGACCGACTAGCGGTAGACTAATCTCAGATTCATTCCCTTGTGCTGATAGGTGGATTCCCGCTTGCTTGACTCGTGGTTCTCTACCCAGTTCCCTTCCGACCAAAGGTGTCAACAGACGTGGGATAGCCCGCTCTTCGTTCTTAGGACTATCAATCTGGCTTTCTTTCCACAGGTTCTGGTTCTTCCTTTGCTGGGCTGGCCGAGGAGTTGTTAGTGTAAAAGATTACCATAGTTGTCACATCCTAGCCAGAGAAGAGAGTGGGAATCCCCTCTTATGTCATTTCTCTCCTTCAAAATCTCATACTTTTTTTTTGTAGATCTTATCATATGTCTTACGAAGTTCAGCTAACTCCTCCTGGGCTTTTTCACGATCTTCCTTGTTGATTTTATTGGCCCCTTTGATGATCTTTAGTTCATTTTCGACACCATTCAATTTCTCTTGCAACTGACTTCCTTTAAGAACCTCTTGGTCCTTTTCCAGGCGGAGTTTAACATTTTCTTATTGGGAGTGAAAGATAGACTCCATTTGCCCACAAGTCTGAACTGAGTTTGGGGCTTGGGGCTAAATCGATGTACCATTTCTAAGCAGTTCCCGTGAGTGAGTTCCCAAAGAATCTCAGCTTTACATTATATATTCACTCACATCTCCACACTTTACCACATGCTCTAAGGTCGCCTGATTTTCATCACCAGAAAAAGTGGAAATGGGATCTTATACCCTTTTGGAAAAGGATGGAAAGCATCAATCCACTCTGGCTTTCTATCTATAGGCTGGTCTGGCTGTTGATGAGGATTTTCCTAAGCCAGTTGAACAATGCGAGTACCTGAAACCCCTTCGTCTAGCTGACTTTACTGGCTAACTCCTTGCCTGCCTCAGGAACATTCTAATGAATGACTCTCGGGTGAGCTGTAAGGCTTTTCGGTAGCTAATATTCTTAACTTAAGGGTTTAGGTCTGATTATCCAATAGGATTCTACTTTGAGGAAACCTCCACGTCAGAAAGAATAAACATCGGATTAAATCACTAAAGCCTTAGAGTTGGTTCAGCTGAATCTATTTCCAATTCGCTTTTTGTACTATATTATCGAGTTTGCGATTGTCTGTCTTATCCGCTAATTCTTATCCGCTCTTACCCAGAGTCAGACAACAAAGAGGTTTAATAAACAGCTTTCGAGGAAGGGAAGGCGCCCGTAATGACCTATCTATCTAGAGAGGGTGTCATTGTGGAATTGTTTTCAGCTAGAGTTAAAATGAAACCCATTGTTTCGTCCATTTAAGCCGTAGCAAAAGAAAAGGCTTAATCCATTGTTGAGTAGCCAAAGAAAGCTTAAAGTCTTGTGACCCCAATCCCTAGCCTCGATACCGGAATAGACAAAGCACCTTAACCAAGGACGGTGCCAATAGATTCAGTTTCAATCAATTCTCGGCTAGCGAGACTACCAGATCAGCTTCTCAACCAGATTATTAAAGGGTTGGGAAATATAGAATTTCAAGCTCAGGTGCTCTAATAGCTTAGGACGAATGGAGTAAGGGCGGTCATCTTGCGGGAATAGCCTATCCCCTTGACCACTTCTGTCTCTGAAATCACTATCACTTTGAATGACCTTTTCATTTCTTTGGGAAATAGCTTTTGTTAACCGTTCGTTGCCAAGAAAGCAAGTCTGATTCTCTATCTCGAATTCCCTAACCTGAAGCAAGACCCGGAAGTGTGTGTTAGTAGTTAACAGGCTGCGTCCTTTGCTTAAGTTGTTTATTGGAATGCTTATTTCTTTTTCAGGGGAATCTATCTTATCTCAAGTGAAAGCGATGAGTAAGACTTTCAAAGTTAGTTCAGAGATGCTCTATCTTTTTAGCCTTTCCAGCTATCTATCTCTCCCTTTCTATAACCAACCACGGGGGTTGAGAATCTATATTTTAAACGGATAATGGGCACTCCCACTCATAAGCTAGGAATTTTGCTTCTCACCTTTAGTTTTCTACTTTCCTTGGGCTATAGGTTTTCGGTAGCATCGGGTATTCTAATAGTACTCGGTTATGCAACTCTAAACCGCAACTCGTTCAGCATCTTCTCCTTCCGTCTCTTCTAGTCTGCTAATAGAATAGGCACTTACTTCTTTTTAGCCTTCCTATTAGTAAAGGTTCATGCCGCCAAGCCAGCAAGAGAGAGAACTAAGAACTAGTCACCCAAGTTAGAGTCTCGGAGCTAAGGCAAGTTCGAGGCCGGAAGTACTAATTGAATAAGTGAGAACAGAAACATCTGGAATGCGAGATTCGGGAATGAGGTATACAAGTCCTAGCTCCAAAGCCTTACTAATTCGGGCGGGCGAAGCTAACCGAGCAGTTCCGGTGCTTTCCTAAATTGGAGATTGAGTTTCAAACTTTAACCCATGTTTTTCGGTATCGAGTCAGTTTCCGGTAAGAAATTGAATTCCAAATATATTCTTCTTTTAATTTTAATTTTAGCGGCAAAAGTACTCCACTGGCAATTCCCTATCGTTCGTGAAGCCATTAAATCCTAGAAGTGACAGAGGGGAATGAAAGACTACGGATCAGTCTATTGGGACCTAGACAAGATTGCTAGACAAGGGATTAGCTCTCCGCTTCGAAGACTGGAACCTCAACCAGATTGATTAAAGGGAAGTCTGCTAACATGGCTTGGTCAGATTCCATTGCTTTCGCTTAGACATTTGAAGGGGATTCATATAATACATCAAACAACACAATGGGATTTTAGCGCAACTTCTACATCCCGCACCGCAGCAGTTAACTCTTTTCCCTGAGCGGAGGGTATGAAAGAACTGGGGTGCAATGCAAAACAATACAGCAGAATATTGAAAGGCTGGTATGATCATAGCTCCTCCGTCTCATAAGCCAGCTCGTTTTAGAACAGCTGCTAAGAAAAGCAAGCCAGCACTAGATTACGTTTTCCCTAGATTGTTTGCCTTCCTTCTCGGTCGTCGCTAGATTGGTTGTCAATCGGGTTTTGCTTGACTTTCTTCGCCTCGAGGGGAAGCTGCAATTGCTCCAGGACAACGGAATGCGGTCTTTCGAACATCTTCCTCCGCGATATAAATTTGGTTGTAGCCGCTGTGTCCATCCATGAAGGATAAAATTTTGTGTTGAGCTGCTCCATCCACCAATAGATCAGCAACCGGCATGGGATATTCATCTTTGGGGGTGGCTAAATTCAGGTTGCGAAAGTCAACGCACACCCTGATCTTGCCGTTTTTCTTCACCACAGGGACGACATTCGATATCCATTCTGCATAACGTGTTGTGCGAATGAATCCCGCCTTGAGCAGTCTCTCGATTTCTTCCTTCACCTTCAACACCACGTCGTTGGCCATCCTCCTAGGTGGTTGTTGATATGGACGGTATCCTGGAATGATAGGAAGCCGATGTTCCACCAATTCTCTACTCAACCCAGACATCTCTGGATAGTCCCACGCAAAGCAATCCTTGTACTCTTTCAACAAAGCTACCATGCGTACCTTATCTTCTTCGCACAAACATTGGCTGATGTAAGTAGGCCGATGTTGACCATCAGTACCAAGATCAATTTCCAGCAGCGGATCTTGTACCTCGGCCTTAAGATCGTCTAACTTCATAGGAGCACGATCTAACTCCTCCATAGTGATTTCATTTCCTTTATGAGCCGCATTTGCTATTGGGGCGGCCTCTTCCTCTAAACATTGAATGCGTTGTTGTAAAGTATAAGCCGACAACTTTCTCAAAGTATCGTCGACTTTTTCTCTCTTTTTATCGTCTTGACTCATCATGGAATCTCTTCAATGATTGGAAATTTACCAAGCGGCCTGTACGGTACAATTGTACTAGGCCGAACAAGGTCTTCCATGGCTTTCTTCAGACCCTCTTTTAAATCTTCGAACGTTGATACCATCGGCATAGGCATAGGGCGTCCGTACTTGTCCTGACCAAGAAATCTGGTGGTGCCAATTGTTTCATCGTAATATCTAGCCTCCACAGCGTTAGACTCCACCTTAAATGGTCGGTTATCAGCATGTACAACCTCTACCTCGTTTCCATCATTCCAAAAGCTAAGGAGCTGGTGTAAGGACGATGGCACACACCAGTTGGAGTGGATCCAATCTCGTCCAAGCAAGGCATTGTAAGTTGATGATGAATCAACCATAAAAAATACTGACATAGATGTTCTACTTCCCACCGTTAGATGTGTTGCAAGAATACCTCTTGTCTCACTGATGGTACCTGAAAAGTCACTGACAGTAACATTAGACTCAATTAAATCATCATCACTTTTACCCAATCTTCTCAAGGATGCATAGGGCAATAGGTTAACGGTAGCTCCATTGTCAACTAAAACTCTATTCATCGGTACACCATCAAGATGAACCTTGATATATAGAGGTTTGATGTGATATGTTGCCCGTTGATCAGGTTTTGTGAAGACAATGTCCTTAGGTTGTTCAACTTTGCCCCCCGAGTCTTCATCATCCTTCTGGGGCACATGAATAATTTCTTCGACGTTCCCAACCGGGAGTGATTCATCTGACCACACTTTATCAATTTTAGCATCACTTGGTCCCAGACCATCAATTCTAGCAGCAAATACACATGGGAAAGTCAAGACATTACAGTGCAAGTTCACAGTAAATTGTCCGAAAGTTATCGAATTGACGGAACCTTCTAGGAAATCATCAGCTTGCAAGGTGTCATTCTCACTCTCCACATCTTCATCTTTGCTTCCGCAAGAGTAAAGTGGCTGTTCATCGTTGGTCTTGTCTTGACCATCGACTTCTCTCTTTTGTAAAAAAGCTATCTTTTCATTTAGACTTGCTTCTTTCTTCTCTATAAGAGCTATCCTCTCATCAAGTCTCGCTTGTTCAAGTAAAATCTTAGCCCTCCAAGGTTCCAAACCTCGTCCAACCAAGTATTCAAAAGTCATATCAGCAGTAACCTTGAACACTCTTTTTGAGGCACTCCCCTCCTTGAAGTGGCATTTCTCCAAGCTAGTTGCCAAGGCTGTTACTTCTTCCTCCATTGCGGCATTCTGCAATTCCTTTCTGGCTTTAGCTCTCCTCCTAAGCTCTCGCCTCCTCCATGTCTTCCTCTTTCTCTGTATTGATGGATTTGGAAACTTTGGATGCTCAACTTTTTGCCAAACGCCAACTGGAGCTCTGATATTCGGCCTCACCATCTTTGGCCGACTTTGTTCTATGGCATGATCTCTTCGGATCTTAACTTCATCTTCAACTGCCATCGCCCTTATTTCTCTCTTCCTTTTCTCCAACCAAGGCCGTAGCTCTCTCCTGGGCCTAGTTGGAAATTGGACTGTCGTCTTGAGAATATGGGGAGCCGATGGTGTGATTTTGGATTTTGTCACTATCGGCTTAGAAGTTCCTTGAACCGCTGATGTGATCGTCATCGTCGGCTTAGCATCTTCTGAAGCAAAATCTAACTTTCTTTGCACCGTCCTCCAAGCACCCGATCTTCTAGGAACCTTCATCGGTACATCTTCAGCTGGAGTAAAATCCAACTTCCTTCTCGGCATCAATTCTTTTAGAGCCACGGGCCTGGGAGCCATTGGTCGAGATGTTTGTTCTTTCAAAGGTGCAGCTTCTATGTTGACATAACCATACCTCACAGGTATTGACGGTCTTTTTTCTTTTGGTAGTGGTGGCATCGCTTCATCACCCCTAACGATGCCTTTGGCCTTTTGCTCTCTCGTCTAACGACCACCTGTTGGAAAATTAACAGAAACCATATTGACTGCAGCAGGAAAAGGATCTTTATCGACTCCCATTTCCTTCTTGGGAGCCTCAGGAAATTTAAGAACTCCACGCTCAATCTTCTCTTGCACAATGTTTCTGAACACGGTGCAACTGTTGGTGGAATGCCTCCATGAATCATGATATTTACAATACTCTTTGTCCCGTAACTCATCTGCATGAGGAAGCTTGGCTTGTGTCCTGGGGGTAGCTTAATCATCCCTGCTTTAAATAAGAAATCAAAAACATCTGATGTCTTAGATACATCAAATGAGTACATTCGACTTCCATCGTGTGGCTTCTTCTCGGCCTGACGATGATAGGCCGCCGACAAGTGCTCTTGCGTCTGACGATGTCCGATCCCTGCTTTTACCAAGGAAGGACACTAAATTGGCCTGTCTGCCTTAATCTCAGAAACACCTAACTCATAATTAGGCTCCTGATAGTACGTTCCATAAGAAGAACTCCTCCGTTCCGCATCCTCCCGGAGCAAGTTTTCATAACGAGCAACCTTCGTGGACATTTCAAAGTAGTCTCTGAATTCCACCCCATCGAACTTTTTACGAAGCTCGATGTCCAAGCCATTTTGTGCCAGACGCACAAACTCCTCCTCAGGTAGAGCAATGCGGCACTTATTCCTCAGCTTCCCGAGCAAGGTAATCTTCAGCTGATTCTCCTTTCTTCTGAGAAAGGCGAGATAAATCAGGCAATGAAACTTCTGGCTCAATGCGGTAGAACTGGGTATGAAATGCTTTTTCCATATCCTCCCACGTCCTGATGGAGTTGGGTGGGAGATTAATGTACCAGGTGAAAGCAAGCCCAGTAAGAGAATTAGGAAACAATCGCAGCTTCATATAACCGGTGTTCGCTTCACCACATTGCATGGAAAAACGTCCCACATGTTCTATTGTCGATTGTTCTGATGAAATGCCTGAGAAGTGAGGAGCGAAATCGGGAACCTTGTACCCCCTAGGGAATGGGTAAAGGCAGAGATAGATGCTGAAACTCCATAGGAAACCATACACGATAGGGGACAGCGGACTTATCCAGAAGAAAGTGATCAAAGCTCGAGTCGGGTGCTATTTAGCTGTTGGAGCATTCTTCCCAGGCCTATCCCAATCAAATAAATGAAGAGTCGGTTCATGTCTTAATTGATACCTATGGCTTTTCTCAATAAGAAATGCCGATGTCGCAGATCCGCTCACTAACCTAACTTTACCAGATCCCTTAGCGGGAACCTCTCCGAATAGTCTCACCGTGAACGCCACTTCGCCTAGCTCCGGTAGAAATGATCTACCGACTGACGGTAAACGTCTTTTGTAGGATCGATTAAAAAGTGGAGACTATTTCATTCTAGATTCTCTTGAAAGGCTACTTAGCCCAGAAAAACCTAATCCCTCATCTACGGGAATTTATATTTATATCTATACCCTAATCTTAGGTTCTTTACTTATTAATAAAGAAACCGTAGAACATTCATTCCTTCCCTTAGACAGGTGGCGATGCAGCTTTCGAAGTTCTGTGACCTTTCGCATTCTATTCTAGCTGTTGAGTAAGAAAGAACCGAAGTGGCGAAAGCGCTGTTAGTAGAATAGGCTGATGAGTAGGGGTATAAATATCTTCCCCCATCCCTTGAATAATCTGCTCGAGTCGGAGGCGAATCAGATTCCTCGTTCTAATCACGCTCGGGCACGAAAGCGGCGGTTGGGTCAATCTAACAAGTCCCACTCCTTCCTCACAACCTAGTCTGCTCGTTAAAGAGAAAGAGAAAGTCTTGTAGCAGATACGCAGCTAATCAAATATGCCCGGGTTAACGAAATAGGAGAACCAGTCCTCCTTGGGGAATTCTCTTTACTGCAATGCTTTGGTCACTTAGAAAGTATTACCGGTTGAAGAATCCGTTCATGCAAGGGAAGACACCTCAAGGAATGATCCGCTTCTTAATGAATGGGGGTCGGGTCTACTTTACCCTATAAGCGCTGTTGGGTAGCTGACTGACTTCCTAATTCACAAGTTGGGGCAAGAGAAAAAACAGCATATATCCGATCCGGCATTAAGGGATTCGATCAGGATGAAGAGTTCACCTGCGCTTCCAACGAGCTATGAGAATTTCTTTCCCCCAGGGGAGTTTGATAAATCTTCTGAATACTCATACTCAGGCTAATCAGAATCTTAATTTCCTACTCGTCCTACTCGAGCGAAGAGCCCGAAGTAATAAATAGGAAGACAACCTAATCGACATGCAGGCGATACGCGCCAAAGAGAGCATCTGCTTTCAGGAGAGAGGAAGACGATATGCGACAGCCGATAATCGAATCAAGGGAATCGGGTAATGATGAAGGTACTGCGCAACGCACTTACACACCGGCTACGGCTATGCCCGGATTTCCCAACGAAGCCCCATCTGTGTTAAGCTGCGGGGGGTGCATTTAATCCACCTATTTGTCCGAGGCATGGTCTTGAATACCAATTTATGGCTACTCCCACAAGAAGAGGGGGCATCCCCATCAAAGAAAACTACTAGCCCTTCGAAAGCAGCTTTAAGGGTTGAGATAGGCTACAGGAAGGCTGTAAGTTGGCGCTTTGGTTTGGGAGTAGGGATAGGCTTGAGACGAATATTACCTACAAAAACTGATCCTGTTCTTCCGCTTCTTTTGCAGATACGTTTGACGTTTTCAACTCTTTCTATTAGTAGACATTCTTTTATTCGCTACTGGAGTTGAGACCCTTAATATCATACCCGATGAAATACAATACGCGCTAAGCTTTTCCGGTTGACTTGGCAGATTCACATTCGTAAGAAAGGTCTCTTCTTTTGCCTCTATCCTCCTACTATATAGGACTACGTTTTGACTTGCTTCAGGTTCCAAGGCGGATTCTCTTATCTTCCCCGGTTGTTTTCCCTCTTGTCTTGCTCTATCGCTTAGGCTGGTAGGAAAGCGAAGGGCAGAGATAGATCCCTTAACTAACCCGCTCTAGAGAGAGCTAAATGTGCTTCCCACTCCTCCACATAAAGTTCTTAAGCTTTTTTGTTAATTGCATATGGAATGCAGACACCGACATCGACATGAAGATGATACGCTGACAATCGCCCTTTCAAATCGTTGTTGACTAGAACTGAGGGGAAAGCGCAATAGCTAGAATAGAGGAAAGACCGTAAGGCTTTTAGGCTGATGCGCTGAGCCGCGATAGCTAAGAAGAGGACGTTGAATATGTCGAAGAACACTATCGGTGCGTAACAGAGCTTTCCTATCAACGTTCTCGGTGCATAAGCAAGGCTTAGCGGTCGAAGTACCGCATAAACAAGAAAGCTAATAGACCTTGAATAGCCTGTACGAAAGGACTTATGAATCGGATTTGACTAGAGTCTCAAATTCATATATAAAAAGATCTTGTACGCAAGTTGGCACAGCGCTTTCGCTTTAAATCAATCTCGCTCATCTGGTCTGCCCGGTCAAATCAGCTCTCCTGCCCCAGTGTCCACAAAGTCGACAGCTTCTTTCTCGCATTGAAGAATCCCTTCACTTGTCTTTCGAAGCGAGCTTCACTTTGGGAAGAAGTCACAGGATATGCGACTACCTTTCCCTAGCATACTCAACTCAAGAACGTATCAACCTTACAGGCAACCCCTGCAGGCAGGTGAGACCGACAACTTAACTG